ATATTTAGTAATTCCTGAACTACTTCTTCTGTATCGGGGATCGTCGAAATAAGCAAGAATACTATTTCTACGTAAAATCCCATTTATGGGTATTTCAATCGAGATACCAGAACGGAGCATTAGTTCTTTCTCCCGTTCTTGATCATATTGGAATGGGATGATGAATCTATTTCTTCGCCTTTTCGCCAATAAATCAGAATTCTCGTGGAGAATGGCAGGATATAGGAAATTCCAATGACCATTAGATATGATTCGATCAGGTCCTGAATAATCAAGAATCCCCTGCCCTTTTTTACTGGAAGGATCCGAACTAAACAATTTGTGTCTCACTCGATCATTAGTCACTGAGAGGTCAGAAATAGATCTCCGTTCGACAGAAAGAGAATGAACATTCATTTGATCTTGATCCTTGTGGAGCGAAAAAGTGACTATACTGGATCTGCACGGACCTCCTGATAATATCCATAAATGGCTTGTTTTTGGTAAGAGATGAACATTACCATATCTATATTCAGGCGCATGGTACACATCGGTACTCCAGTGCATTTCTCCCTCTGAGTCAGAATAAATATGTTTTCGAACCCTCTCTTTAAAATTGAAAGTGGATGTTCCAGCGCGAATCTCAGCAATCACTTGTTCTGATTCTACATATTGATCGTTTTGAACTAAAAGAAAACTTTTTTGTGGAATATTCACATTATGTAGAATATCCTGACTCTCAATAGTTACATACAGGTCTATATAACATAGAAAAGCAGGATGTCCATGACGTGTACGTGTGGGATGAACCAAATCCTCATTGAATTTTATTTTTCCATTAGAAGGAGCTCGTACATGTTCTGCAGTACCACCTGTAAATACTCCACCGGTATGAAAAGTTCTTAATGTTAGTTGAGTCCCTGGTTCCCCAATTGATTGACCTGCAATAATACCTACTGCTTCTCCCAATTCGACCAGGTCGCCATGAGTGGGACTCCGACCATAACATAATCTACAGATCCAAGATGTACTCCTGCAAATAAAGGGGGTTCGAATATATATTGATTGTGCTCGAAAGGTTATGAATCGATTGACAAGTCCAATACCAATATCTTGATTTCGAGTGGCAATGCATCGTAGACCCATATATATATCGTCTGCTAATACACGACCAATTAGTGTTTGGATCCAAATTTTTTCCGTCATCCCATTTCGAGGACTCACGGAAATACCTCGGATAGTGCCACAATCTGTTCTACGCACAACAATGTGTTGAACTACTTCAACAAGTCTACGCGTGAGGTATCCAGCATCTGATGTTCGTACAGCAGTATCCACAACTCCTTTGCGGGCTCCGTAGCAGGAAATTATATATTCCGTTAAAGAGAGTCCTTCGCGTAAATTGCTTTGAATGGGTAAATCAATCATTTGTCCTTGGGGGTCCGACATTAATCCTCTCATACCTACTAATTGGTGTACCTGAGATGCATTTCCTCTAGCTCCCGAAAAGGACATTATATGGACTGGATTAGAAGGATCAGTCATCCTAAAATTAGGATGCATTTCTTGTCTCAAATATTCACTTGTAGCATACCATATCTCAATGGATTGACGCAATTTTTCTACCGCGTGTACATTCCCATAATGATGGTGCTTTTCTAAAATCAAACTTTGTTGTTCAGCATCTTGGACTAGCCATCCCTTAGAAGGTATTGTTAAAAGATCATCAATTCCTAATGAAATGGATGTAGCAGTGGCTTGCTGGAAACCCAGAGTCTTTACTTGATCCAGGATGTGCGATGTATATGCCATTCCGAAGTGATCTATTAATCTGCTAATAAGTCGTTTCATGGCAGTTGCATCTATCACTTTATTGTGAAAAACCAGATCGGCCCGTTCTGCCATAAGTACCTCCATATTCCGCTGAGTAGGATTCGACAATGGGTTTGAGTCAGTGATTTGAAGACTTCCTTTCCTCGATCTTGATTCACGTAGAAATTCAGGAATTATGATACCGGTTGAGCCGTAGAGAACCGAATTCCCACGGTATCACATAATTACTTAGCTTAGGTATCGTATGAGTAGGCCCGACAAAACCCTTGTATGGCTTCTTCTATTTCTCGATAAAAAGAAATATGACCGACAGTTGTTCGAATGTATATACAAAGGATTTCTTTTTTTACACTTCTTACTATTAGATAGTGCCCATAAATCTCATGATAGGTACCCAAAGATTCATATTGAACTTCGATGGGAACTTCTCTTGAGGCAATGACACGTTGATCGAGTCGCCACCGGAGCCACAAAGGACTATCTAAATTGATTCGTTTCTGCCGATAAGCTCCAAGTGCATCATAGGAACTACAAAAATAGGGTTCTTTCTCTTTCGTATACTTATTATCGTCAACCGTTTCATTTTGATAGTTTCTTCGATTACATGGATTATACCTATTTGAACAAATACCTCGACGATTCCCGATCGTTAATATATAGAGTCCAATAAGCATATCTTGAGTTGGTA